ATTGCATAAGTTTCCAATTCTAATTTGGATCAATGATTAGTTTTCTCTTTTCTCCCACCTTCAGAATAATGAAGCATAGATATCCCCCGATATCGTTAGGATTTTCTGAAAGGTAACTATCTCGGTTTCATATTTTTTCATATTTCATATATGGTATATGAGATTTCTATTTCTATAGAATCTTTGAAAAAGACTTTCCTCCGTTAAGAAAAAAGAACTTACTATCTTTGGGATCTGATGCTACACCGCTGCTCAATACTTTAGTAGATCAACTCTATTACATAAGTTGATTTCTCACTTTTTTTATCCCATATCATGACATAAGTAAGCAGTTCTTAACTGTATTTACCAAATAATAGCTTACTAATGGATCTTTACGGTGCTTTCTCTATCAATTCGACTCTTTATCCATAGAGTATAGTATATAGGCCATACCTATTTCTTCCGATTTTTTTGGTTCTCGCGAAGTCTTTTTCCTTGCTACAGCTGATAAAAATCGTTACTTTGGACGATTCCTATGTAGAAAGCCTATCTTTTTTCTAGTATTTACTAGACGATTCAATCTTTTTCTTTCTATAGTGAAGATAGTCGCACGTAATGACAGATCACGGCCATATTATTCAAAGCTTGTGGTAAAAATGGATTTCGTTCTAGTGCTCGGAAATAATATTCCAAAGCTTTTGTATGCTCTCCGTTGCTTGTGTGTATAAGACCTATGTTATAGAGTATATAACTTCGATCATAGGGATCAATTTCTGGTCGCGTAGCTTCATAATAATTCTGTAAAGCTTCTGCATAATTTCCTTCGGATTGAGCCGACATCCGTTACGGTCGTTCATTCTAGTAAAAGAATCTCCGTTCCAGAACCGTACGTGAGATTTTCATCTCATACGGCTCCTCCCTTCTGTGCATAGTACTAAGAGGAATAATTCATGTAATCAAAATTTCACTATTCTCTTTATGAACTGACAGGAGCTGGTATTTTTACAAGAAATTTCTAGCCAGCCTTCCCACAAGAGGTTTTTTCTTAATACCAATTATATTAGTGCATTATATTAGTGCTATATAGAAATGGGAACTCCAAAGATTTCTTTGTACTCAACGCTTACGATTTCCAGGAATTAGTCACTTCAACGGTCTTTGATGGTTATACGGGTACCAAAAGTACGAATGAGATGGATCTTTGTTTTCCTAACCATTCTTTTTAGTCCCGATACTTATAAGGAAAAGGGTTATTTATAACAAAGTTTTTGTGTTGTTGATTCCTAGGTGTAGTGCTTTTTCCCCGATGCCACCTATTGGTACTAAATGAAGTAGTATTGACCTCCAATACAGAACCTATAGAAAATATAACCTTTCGCTCAATACTAAAATCGATAATTGAAGCATCTAAGGCTGCATCAATCGAGGATACACGACAGAAGGAATTGCTCTATCTATAAACTTCACCTTCACCAAGCGTAGGTTTCTTTCAATAATTTGTTTTTTTCTATTCCTAACTACGTTCTTTTTCTCGTAAAAAAGAAAAATGAGGGAAAAAACAAGAAAAAATCAAATCGCACCATCTCTGTAATAGGTAAATGCCTTTTTTTCTCCTGAAGTTGTCGGAATTATTCGTAATAAAATATTGGCTACAATTGAAGAGGTCTTATCAATAAAATTTCCATTTATTCGAGATCTAGGCATAATTAGTAATTCATTCTATAATTATTCTCATTCCCCTTCGGGGAAATGATCCCACAAAAAAGGAATTGTACAGTACAAAATAACATAAAAACAAACTTATTGGAAAAAATGCGGTGTCTCCTTTTTGGACAAAGATGAAATGAAATAGTTGAATCAGATTAGATTTCATTCCAATTTCGTAGTATACCAATGACTATTACTATATTATACTATATTACTATTTCATCTAAGTTGAAGAACCTAGTTTCCTATGGATTTTGATAACTCGAGAATTTTTGATTTGGTTATGATCCAAAAAATAAAAGAATGGAATAATCATTCAATCAAATTCAAATAAAGTAACCATCCTTTTTGGTTGCATAACGTGTATGTACCACACCATACAATTGAAATAGTTGAAATAGAAAGATTCATCGGACGATTCATGAATTCCATGGGTTAGCTGATGAGAGAAGTTGTTGTTGATAAATATGAAATTGGAAAAGAAATTTCTTCTTATGGAACCATCGGGCGGTCATACATGTACTATAATTAAGATGAAGGACTCGATATTCATTCGGGTTTTGGTCAAGAATAACATTCTGTAGGAGAGATGGCCGAGTGGTTCAAGGCGTAGCATTGGAACTGCTATGTAGACTTTTTTTGTTTACCGAGGGTTCGAATCCCTCTCTCTCCGTTTCTTTTCATTCATCAACGTTACCGACTACAATGTATCAAATAAAAAGAATCATTATTCGAATGGTAAGACTTACTTATTTCATAGACATTATCTATCCCTAATTAATACATGTGATAGGTAAAATACAAATAGAAATATCGTATTGATATTGAAAAGAAGAAAAAAAAAATCAAAAGAATCCTATTGCCGATCCTTTTTTGATACGTGAATGGGACAGGGTACGAGGTATTCTATTTACTTCAGCGAAAGGAGTCAAAATTGGTATGAACCTTGCTTTTTGATTCTCGTTAGAATCAAGTTTGACGGGAATAATATTCTACGACCAACAACTCATTTATTTTCAGACCGATCCATTTACTATCTATTATTTGATTTACAAATCCTTTATATTGTAAGGAGTCAATAGCCAAATGGTTTGGCAATTCCCCGCGGGGGGATGAAACAAGATAATTTTGAATCAGAGCTTTCGATCTTTCTTTATCTTTCGTAGTAATAATATCTCGAGGTTTGCAACGATAACTCGGTATATCCACTATACGACCATTAACTAAAACGTGTCTATGGTTAACTAATTGTCTGGCTCCAGGAATGGTCGAAGCCATACCTAATCGAAAAAGGATGTTATCCAAACGCATCTCAAGTAGTTGTAGTAAAACCTGACCTGTTGACCCTTTGGCTTTTCCAGCAATATGCACATATTTAAGTAATTGCCGCTCCGTCAGACCATAATGGAAACGCAATTTCTGTTTCTCTTCTAAACGAATACGATATTGTGATCTTTTTCCAGAGCGCAATTGGGTTTGAAGATCACTTCTGGATCTGGGTCTTTTACTAGTTAGTCCCGGTAAAGCCCCCAGCCGGCGTATTTTTTTGAAACGAGGTCCTCGGTAACGAGACATAGAAAGGCTCCTTTTTGGTTCACTTTCATTTGACAAAAAAATATAAATTTAGACTGAACTAATGAACTAAAGGATCAGCAAAGCAAAACTCAATTTACTAAAGTCCTACAAAACAGAATAAAAGAAATTTGATCAATTCAATTTTATCAATATTCGGATTTTTTGTATATATAAGAAATTCAAGCGAAGGTTACGTTTTCCAATTTTTCTGTATAGATCTAATTGTTCTAGTCAACTTTTTTATTCATAGCTATAGCTGCAAGTTACCATGACATAATAGATCGGTGACCCAACATTTAGAGAAAGCGAGAGTAGAAATTTTCAATCATGGAAATAAAAAAATCGATAAAAAAAAAGAGCCGGCTATCGGAATCGAACCGATGACCATCGCATTACAAATGCGATACTCTAACCTCTGAGCTAAGCGGGCGGATATAAGAGCAATAGTGTATAAGAATACAGGAAAGGATCTTAGCTATTACCTATTTATTCTTCTTCTTTTTTTATTTCATTTATTTCTTATTTCAATTTCTTAGTTATTAGTTATATATATATATATATTTTATATATTTTTATATATTTTCATTTTTATATATTTTCTTTTCGATTTTATTTAGAAAATAGAAAAGAAAACTTTTTAGATCTAGATAAATTAGATATCTAAATAGCTAAATAGAAATTCAATTCCATATTCCAATTCCATATATTCCATACATATATTCCATATATATATATAAAATCTATAAAATAGATATAATATATATAAAATAGATAATATAATCTAAATATCTAATCTAAATATCTAAAAAATATAAAGAAAATGTCAATGAAATTCGAATTCGAAATGAAAAAAGAAGAATGAATATCGACCGTTACACTATCCAAAACTGCACTGTAAAAATGAATGAGTAGGAAAGGCATATATATATATGTGGGATATATCTATCCATATTGAATTGCGGACAGATCTATGATAGAATCATTTCGTATTGAAACAAATAGGGTTCATCCAATGTAGATTAAATAATAGAATAGAGAATAAAAGGTAGGCAAAAAAATAAAATAGCAGCATACACTTTTTCGATATAGGAATCCATTACCTAATGAATTCAATAATGCCAAGATAAATGAAATAGGTGGATGGAATTACAACTAGATCCTTGTCTCAAAGTAAAGGGGATATGGCGAAATTGGTAGACGCTACGGACTTGATTGGATTGAGCCTTGGTATGGAAACCTGCTAAGTGGTAACTTCCAAATTCAGAGAAACCCTGGAACTAAAAATGGGCAATCCTGAGCCAAATCTTTGTTTTGAGAGAAAAAACTATGGAAAATGAGAATAAAAAGGGATAGGTGCAGAGACTCAATGGAAGCTGTTCTAACGAATAAAATTGACTACGTTACGTTAATAGCTAAAATCCTTCTGTTGAAATGAAAGAAAGAAGATTTCTATATTCTTTCTTTCTTTCTTATTTCTATTACTATTAATATTACTATTTACTATATAATATGAGTAATAGAATATGATATTAGTAATTATGAGTAATAGTATAAGATAATGATCTATAGAAACCCTCTATTTCTATTCTCTATTAATTAGAATGAGAAAGATCAAAAGATATATGAAAAATTGAAGAGTTATTGTGAATCAATTCCAATTGAAGTTGAAAAAAGAATCGAATTCAAATATTCAGTGATCAAATGATTCATTCCAGAGTTTGATAGATCTTTTGAAGATTAATCGGACGAGAATAAAGAGAGAGTCCCATTTTACATGTCAATACCGACAACAATGAAATTGATAGTAAGAGGAAAATCCGTCGAATTTTTAAATCGTGAGGGTTCAAGTCCCTCTATCCCCAATAAAAAGCCCATTTTACTTTCTCGCTCTTTATTTATCCTCATCCTCTTTCTTTTTTTTTTTATTTCATCAGTGGCTCAAAATGAAATATCTTTCTCATTTCATTCACTCTGTTCTTTCACAAATGGATTCAAATAGAAATCTCCTCGTATCTTATTCCAATCCAATCTCATTTGTTTTGTATAATACGATATGAAGATATGTTCAAGGAATCTCCGTTATTAAAGAATTTCTAGTCCATATCTTTTTCCTTACATTTACAAAGAGAGTCTTCAAGAGAGTCTTCGTTTTGAAGATCTAAGAAATTCAGGGGCTAGGGCCAATTTGTTAAGATTTTTAGTTCTTTTCATTGACATAGATATTTTTAGTTCTTTTCATTGACATAGATAGAAGTACTTTGCTAGGATGATGCACGGGAAATGGTCGGGATAGCTCAGTTGGTAGAGCAGAGGACTGAAAATCCTCGTGTCACCAGTTCAAATCTGGTTCCTGACACGTGAATAATATATCGGATAGATATTCATACCTTATACAAATGAGATTAATTCATTGAGACGGATTGGGATAGATATTCTTTACTTTCTTTTTCATTTTTATTTTTTTCCTCTCTGTTCATACTTTTCTTATTCCAAAATTCCAAAAGTATGTTAAATTTTCGTCTATATCTGAAATCTAATAGCTAAAAAAAAATGAGCTAAAAGGATTTAATCAAAGAGTGTAAGGATAGGAATAGAAAGGATGTATTTAAGACACAGTACAAATACACTCCGATTCTTCTCATTTTGTATTTCTTCATTTCGTCTCTTCTTTCTTTTTTTTTTTTTTTTCTCCTTTCAATTCTATTTCTATATGTGATATGTAGATATAGCATGCGCTTATACTTAGTTATTTTTCTTTTCTATTCTACTTATTATTATACTTAGTTCATTATACTTAGTTTCTACTTATTATCTTATGTATATTTTTGTAGATTTTTCTATTTCATATTGATCTTCTAAATAGAAAGTGAAAGTAAAGAATCCCCTAGTTTATAGTAAACTTATAGTAAAGAAGAAATTCAAGAGATAATAGAATGAAGAACTTAATAAAGAAATTTCAAATTCAATTCAAAAAAAAAAAAAGAAGAAAAATATCATATGTAATTTCTTCATGAAAGTGGATGAAGAGAGATGGTATTTGTCAAATCTCGGATCAAATACCAATTGAGTCCGTTGGAATGAATTATTGTGTTTATTTTATTGTTCCTACTAATACTCAAATTTCTATACAAAACAAAAATGGAATGTATTAGGGCTATACGGACTCGAACCGTAGACCTTCTCGGTAAAACAGAGAAAACTTATTATTATCAAAATGATTCGAACTGTTTCAAAGACCCAACATGCATTTTGTTGCATTGGGCTCTTTCATCAACTGATGTAAAGATCAGTTATCAGTTAGTCCACCATATTTTTTCTTTAGAGAAAGATAAGAAGATAATGAGATGGCTCCATGTGCTCTGATTCATTATTTGTATCCTGATCTAGGAGCAATACCAAAGTGTTTCAAAGAAGTGTGACCTTTATTTAGGTCTGCCTTCGGCCTAGATTAACCTAAGTGAAATGCAGTCTCTATCGCTCCGCTGCAAGAGTAAAATATAAAATATGAGACTTCATACACCTCAAAGCTCATAGGACGAAAAGAGGTTATTTTGAGATCCCTATACTCATTATGCCTGGCATTGAATAGACTGAGCATTTACCTTATAATGGCAGGTTCTATTTTCTTTGGCACCGGAATTTGCACCTGAACCGGATCAAACCAAAATTGTCAGGCTATTTTTCTCTTGTTCTCTCGAATATACGGAGTAAGACATCGACTTCTCAAAAAGATCAATTATGGTCATTGCATAATGGGCTCCCTTGAAAAACATTGGCGCACGTGTAAACGAGGTGCTCTACCTAACTGAGCTATAGCCCTTGTCATAACCATTTTAACATAGAGACAATTTCTTGTCAAGAAGGGTATCCCATAGTCCCACATGATAACTTTCTGATCCGTTTGTTTTTACTGGTAAAAGATTGATATTGCTTAGAAAACATATTTGACCTATAATCCATCGAAGTGATGGAGACCCTTTTTTTGATGATAAATGACCTACTTAACCCAGTGGTTAGAGTATTGCTTTCATACGGCGGGAGTCATTGGTTCAAATCCAATAGTAGGTAGAACTTATTAGATACCGGATTCCATGGTATCTAATAAGTTTTTCTACCCATCCTCTTTTTTTCGTTCTATCATCAATCATCACATCAGATTAATCAAATTATACTTCATTGTGTTCAATTTGTAGAATCAAGATGTAGTGTGTAGTGATGTAGTGTGTAGTATATAATAAAGAACTGAATGTATTGACTAAATCATTTTGACAGCTTCTACTCGTGTCCTAGCTCGTCTGAGAGCTAGATTTGCCTCAATTGCTTGTCTCTTACCCTCAACTCTACTCAAGTTAGCTTCAGCTATTTCAAGAGTTTGTTGAGCTTCTTGTGGATCAATGTCAGTACTAATTTCCGCACCATTTCCTAAAATGGTGATCTGATTATTACTTATTCTAGCAAAACCGCCCATAAGAGCCACCGTTAACCATCGGTCCTTTAGCCGTATTCTCAAAAGACCTATATCTACAGCCGTGGCAATGGGGGCATGATTTGGTAATACCCCAATTTGTCCACTATTAGTAGATAAAAGAATTTCTTTCACTTCGGAATCCCAAATCATTCGATTAGGAGTCATTACACAAAGATTTAAGGTCATTTCTTCAATTTGCTCTCCTCTTCTAAGTTCATAGCTTTCGCGGTAGCTTCATCGATGTTACCCACCAAATAAAAGGCCTGCTCGGGAAGACCATCTAATTCTCCGGAAAGGATGAATTGAAACCCCCGAATTGTTTCTGCTAGATCAACATATTTCCCAGGAGAACCAGTAAAGACTTCTGCCACAAAGAAGGGTTGTGATAAAAAACGCTCAATCTTGCGAGCTCTTGCTACAGTTAAACGATCTTCTTCGGATAATTCGTCCAACCCAAGGATAGCTATAATGTCCTGAAGTTCTTTGTAACGTTGTGAAGTTTGCTTAACCCTTTGTGCAGTTTCATAATGTTCCTCGCCAACGATCCGAGGTTGTAACATAGTTGACGTTGAATCCAAGGGATCTACTGCTGGATAAATACCTTTGGCAGCTAAGCCTCTTGATAATACGGTAGTAGCATCTAAATGTGCAAATGTCGTGGCAGGAGCAGGGTCGGTCAAATCATCCGCAGGTACATAAACTGCTTGGATCGATGTTATGGATCCTTCCTTGGTAGAAGTAATTCTTTCTTGCAAAGAACCCATTTCCGTACTAAGGGTAGGTTGATAACCCACTGCAGAAGGCATTCTGCCTAATAAGGCAGAGACTTCGGAACCTGCTTGAACGAAACGAAATATATTGTCAATGAATAGAAGTACGTCTTGCTCATTAACATCCCGGAAATATTCCGCCATGGTTAGGGCAGTCAAGCCAACTCTCATGCGAGCTCCTGGCGGTTCATTCATTTGACCATAGACTAGAGCCACTTTGGATTCTGTAATATTTTTTTCATTAATCACCCCGGATTCTTTCATTTCCATGTAGAGATCATTTCCTTCACGAGTACGTTCACCTACTCCGCCAAATACGGATACGCCTCCGTGAGCTTTGGCAATGTTGTTGATCAATTCCATGATGAGTACTGTTTTACCCACTCCAGCTCCCCCAAATAGTCCGATTTTTCCTCCACGGCGATAGGGGGCTAAAAGATCCACCACTTTAATTCCTGTTTCAAAGATTGATAATTTCGTATCTAACTGTATGAAGGCGGGTGCAGATCTATGAATAGGAGATGTTGTGCGAGTATCGACAGGACCTAAATTGTCAACGGGCTCTCCAAGAACGTTGAAAATTCGTCCGAGAGTAGCTCCCCCGACTGGAACACTTAGAGGAGCTCCCGTGTCAATCACTTTCATTCCTCTCATCAGACCATCTGTAGCACTCATAGCTACAGCTCTCACTCGATTATTTCCTAATAATTGTTGTACTTCACAAGTTACATTAATTTGCTGACCGACAGTATCTCGACCCTTAATTACCAAAGCATTATAAATATTAGGCATCTTGCCCGGTGGAAAAATGACATCCAGTACTGGGCCAATAATTTGAGCGATACGCCCTAGGTTTTTTTCTTCAAGTGTAGAAACCACAGGATCAGAAGTAGTGGGATTGCTTCTCATAATCATAAATCATAATAAATATGTCGAAATTTTTTTTTTAAGTACTGAATCGATAATAAATATTCGATATCAAGTTGATCGGTTAATTCCATAATGAATTCTATAAGAAATAAGAAATAAATGGTAGTTAGCATTCGATTGAGTTGGTACCAACCAATTCAATCTAATTCAATCCTTTACTCAGTTAATGAGTCAATTTTCAATTCTTTACTATTGTATTTCTTTTTTTTTTTCTTTTGATTTGTGTTGTGCACCTATTCTTCTTTATATACCATATCTGTTCCTTTTTCTAGATGAATTATGACTCTTTTCACATCTAGGATTTACATATACAACATATATTACTGTCAAGAGAGGGGACCGAGGTTCTCTATTCTTTCTTTTTCTTTCTATATTTCTATATTCTATTTACTACTTATTATTTATTATTTTGTATCTTGAATATATTTACTTTATTATTATTACTATTACTTTAAATTTTATTCATTCTAGAATTTCTTAATTCTAATTTAGAATTCTATTTCTATTCAATTTCAATTGAATATTTATCTATTTGAATTAATTCTATTGAAATTCTATTTCTTAATAT